GTTTATGTAGCTTAACTTAACCAAAGCAAGACACTGAAAATGCCTAGATGGGTTCATAAACCCCATAGACAACAGGTTTGGTCCTGGCCTTTCTATTGACTTCTAGCAAGATTACACATGCAAGTATCCCCGCCCCAGTGAAGACACCCTAAAAATCATGATGATTAAAAGGAGTAAGTATCAAGCACGCTTAATGCAGCTCAAGACACTTTGCTTAGCCACACCCCCACGGGAAACAGCAGTGACTAATATTTAGCTATAAACGAAAGTTTAACTAAGCTATGCTAATATAGGGTTGGTCAATTTCGTGCCAGCCACCGCGGCCATACGATTGACCCGAGTTAATAGACATCGGCGTAAAGAGTGTTTTAGATAAACCTAATTAAATAAAGCTAAACTCTTTCTAAACTGTAAAACCCTAGCCAACGTAAAATAAACTACGAAAGTGGCTTTAAAAATTCTGAATACACAATAGCTAAGATTCAAACTGGGATTAGAGACCCCACTATGCTTAGCCCTAAACTTCAATAGTTAAAATAACAAGACTACTCGCCAGAACACTACAAGCAACAGCTTAAAACTCAAAGGACTTGGCGGTGCTCCATACCCCCTAGAGGAGCCTGTTCTATAATCGATAAACCCCGATCCACCCTACCATCTCTCGCTCAGCCTATATACCGCCATCTTCAGCAAACCTCAACAAGAGACATAAAGTAAGCACAAATGCCCACGCAAAGACGTTAGGTCAAGGTGTAGCCTATGAGCTGGGAAAAAATGGGCTACATTTTCTATCATAGAAAACCCACGATAACTCTTATGAAACCTAAGAGTCCAAGGAGGATTTAGCAGTAAACTAAGAATAGAGTGCTTAGTTGAACTAGGCCATGAAGCACGCACACACCGCCCGTCGCTCTCCTCAAATATAATTAAGGATTAACTTAACTAAACACCCCTATATTTATACAGAGGAGATAAGTCGTAACATGGTAAGTGTACTGGAAGGTGCACTTGGATAAATCAAGGTATAGCTCAACATAAAGCATCCTGCTTACACCCGGAAGATATCAACATCACTTGATTGCCTTGAGCCAACACTAGCCCAAAAACCAATCAATACTACTATCAAATAGCATATAAATACTAAACCATTCACAAATATAAAAGTATAGGTGATAGAAAATTTACTCTGGCGCTATAGACACAGTACCGCAAGGGAAAGATGAAAAAAAAGACCAAGCACAAAACAGCAAGGACTTACCCCTATACCTTCTGCATAATGAGCCAGCTAGAAGTTATTTCGCAAAGAGAACTAAAGCCAAATACCCCGAAACCAGACGAGCTACCCAAAAACAGCTAAAAGAGCGCACCCGTCTATGTGGCAAAATAGTGGGAAGATTTTTGGGTAGAGGTGATACACCAACCGAGCCTGGCGATAGCTGGTTATCCAAGATAGAATCTTAGTTCAACCTTAAGCCTACCCGCAGAACCACCAATCTCCCTGTAAGCTTAATTGTTAGTCTAAAGAGGGACAGCTCATTAGACACTAGGAAAAAACCTTATATAGAGAGTAAAAACCCCAACCTCCATAGTTGGCCTAAAAGCAGCCATCAATTAAGAAAGCGTTCAAGCTCAACATTAAGTATCCTAAAAATTCCAAACACTTAACTGAACTCCTAACATCACATTGGATTAATCTATTATATTATAGAAGCAATAATGCTAGTATCAGTAACATGAATAAATTCTCCTACGCATAAACCTAAATCGAACCGAAAACTTCACCGATATTTAACAGCCTAATACTAATAATTATAATCAAGCCAGTATTACTAACACTGTTAACCCGACACAGGTATGCTGTCAAGGAAAGGTTAAAAGAAGTAAAAGGAACTCGGCAAATATAACCCCGCCTGTTTACCAAAAACATCACCTCTAGCATTACTAGTATTAGAGGCACTGCCTGCCCGGTGACACATGTTTAACGGCCGCGGTACCCTGACCGTGCAAAGGTAGCATAATCACTTGTTCTTTAAATAGGGACTTGTATGAATGGCAACACGAGGGTTCAACTGTCTCTTACTTCCAACCAGTGAAATTGACCTGCCCGTGAAGAGGCGGGCATAAAATAATAAGACGAGAAGACCCTGTGGAGCTTCAATTTATTAATGCAACCATAACAACATAAACCCATGGGCTTAACATATCCTGATTCTGCATTTAAAATTTTGGTTGGGGTGACCTCGGAGCATAACTAAACCTCCGAATAGACTATGCCAAGACTGAACAAGTTAAAGCGAGCTAATTCCTACAATTGACCCAATAATTTGATCAACGGAATAAGTTACCCCAGGGATAACAGCGCAATCCTATTCCAGAGTCCATATCGACAATAGGGTTTACGACCTCGATGTTGGATCAGGACATCCTAATGGTGCAGCAGCTATCAAGGGTTCGTTTGTTCAACGATTAAAGTCCTACGTGATCTGAGTTCAGACCGGAGTAATCCAGGTCGGTTTCTATCTATTCTATATTTCTCCCTGTACGAAAGGACAAGAGAAATAAGGCCTACTTCACAAAGTGCCTTCCTTCCATAAATGACCTAGTCTTAATTTAATAAAAAACTACACATACAGCCCAAGAACAGGGCTTGTTAAGATGGCAGAGCCCGGCAATTGCATAAAATTTAAGACTTTATAATCAGAGGTTCAATTCCTCTTCTTAACATCATGTTCACAATAAATATTTTACTTGTCACTCTACCCGCCATCGCCGCTATAGCATTCCTTACACTCACCGAACGAAAATTACTAGGCTATATACAACTACGTAAGGGGCCCAACATTGTAGGACCCTATGGATTACTACAACCCTTTGCCGACGCAGTAAAACTCTTTACCAAAGAACCATTAAAACCTTCAACTTCCACTACTACTCTTTATGTTATTGCACCAGCCCTAGCCTTTACCATTGCCCTCCTCTTATGAATACCCCTCCCCATACCCAATCCCCTAATTAATCTCAACCTAGGACTTTTATTTATTCTAGCTACATCTAGTCTAGCCGTACACTCTATCTTGTGATCAGGATGAGCATCAAACTCAAATTATGCACTAATCGGAGCACTACGAGCAGTAGCCCAGACAATTTCATATGAAGTAACTCTCGCCATTATTTTGCTATCAATCTTACTAATAAGTGGCTCATTCAACCTCCACACACTCATTACAACACAAGAACACCTCTGACTTCTCCTACCATCATGACCTCTAGCCATAATATGATTCACTTCCACACTAGCAGAGACCAACCGAGCCCCTTTTGACCTAACAGAAGGGGAATCCGAACTAGTCTCAGGCTTCAACACTGAATATGCCGCAGGTCCATTTGCCCTTTTCTTCATAGCTGAATATATAAATATTATTATAATAAATGCCCTAACAGCCACAATTTTCCTAGGAACATTATATCCCATTCACTCACCGGAACTATTCACAACGTGCTTTATTACCAAAACACTTCTATTAACCTCCTTATTCCTATGAATCCGAGCAACCTATCCTCGATTCCGCTACGATCAGCTTATACACCTCCTGTGAAAAAATTTTCTTCCCCTTACACTAGCTTTCCTCATATGATATATTTCAATTTCCATCACAGCCTCTGGTATCCCCCCTCAAACCTAGAAATATGTCTGACAAAAGAGTTACTTTGATAGAGTAAATAATAGAGGTGCTTAGTCCTCTTATTTCTAGAATTATAGGCATTGAACCTACTCCTGAGAATCCAAATTCCTCCGTGCTACCTATTACACCTCATTCTAAAGTAAGGTCAGCTAAATAAGCTATCGGGCCCATACCCCGAAAATGTTGGTTATATCCTTCCCGTACTAATTAATCCACTAGCCCAACTTGTCATTTATTTTACCATACTGATAGGCACTATCATTACATTATTGAGCTCACACTGATTTCTAGCCTGAGCAGGCCTAGAAATAAACATATTAGCCTTTACCTCAATCTTAATTAAAAAAACAAATTCTCGCTCCACAGAAGCCGCCACTAAATATTTCCTTGTACAGTCCACTGCATCTATAATCCTCATAATAGCAATTATATATAATAGCCTATTCCCCGAACAATGAACCATAATAAATAATATTAATCAACTTTCATCTTTACTCATAACAATAGCCCTCGCTATAAAATTAGGAATAGCCCCCTTTCACTTCTGAATCCCAGAAGTTACCCAAGGAACGCCTTTAATCTCTGGTCTACTTCTCCTTACATGACAAAAACTAGCCCCTATCTCAATTATATACCAAATTTACTCATCAATTAATACAAACTTTCTCCTAATCCTGTCTATTCTATCCATCATAGTAGGCAGCTGAGGAGGCCTCAACCAAACACAGCTTCGCAAAATTTTAGCATACTCTTCAATTACCCACATAGGCTGAATAATAACAACCTTAACATACAACCCAAATATTACAATTTTTTATCTCCTCACATATATTATTTTAACTACCACAGCATTTCTAGCCCTAAACCTAAACTCGAACACTACAGCCCTAATATTATCACATACCTGAAATAAACTTACCTGACTGATACCACTAATATCATCTACCCTTCTATCTATAGGAGGCCTACCCCCACTAACCGGCTTTCTACCAAAGTGAATTACTATTCAAGAACTCACAAAAAATAATAGCTTCATTATTCCTACCATTATAGTTATTATAACTCTACTCAATTTATATTTTTATCTACGCCTGATTTACATCACCTCTATAACAATACTCCCTACATCCAACAATACAAAAATAAAATGACAATTCGAAAATACAAAACCCACACTCCTCATTCCCCCTCTTATTATTTTTACTACCCTCCTATTGCCCATATCCCCAACAATCCTAACTATCCCCTAGAAATTTAGGTTAAATAAGACCGAAAGCCTTCAAAGCTCTTAGTAAGTTAAGCATACTTAATTTCTGAGGCATATCAAGGACTACAGAACTACACTCTGCATCAACCGAACGCAAATCAGTTACTTTAATTAAGCTAAGCCCTTACTAGATTAATGGGACTTAAACCCACAAAAATTTAGTTAACAGCTAAATGCCTCAATCAACTGGCTTTAATCTACTTCTCCCGCCGCGGGAAAAAAAGGCGGGAGAAGCCCCGGCAGAAATCTAGCTGCTCCTTTGAATTTGCAATTCAACATGAAAATCACCTCGGGGCTGGTAAAAAGAGGGCTAAACCTCTGTCTTTAGATTTACAGCCTAATGCTTACTCAGCCATTTTACCTTTTCTCACTTATGCTCATCAACCGCTGACTATTCTCTACAAATCACAAAGACATTGGAACCTTATATTTACTATTTGGCGCGTGAGCTGGAACCGTAGGTATAGCTATAAGCCTTCTTATTCGAGCCGAACTGGGCCAACCCGGTAACCTATTAGGTAATGACCACATCTATAATGTTATCGTTACGGCCCATGCGTTTGTTATAATTTTCTTTATGGTTATACCCATTATAATTGGAGGCTTTGGAAACTGACTAGTACCCCTGATAATTGGTGCTCCTGACATAGCATTTCCCCGCCTAAATAATATGAGCTTCTGACTTCTTCCACCATCCTTTCTGCTTCTTCTTGCATCAGCCATAGTAGAGGCTGGCGCCGGAACAGGTTGAACAGTATATCCACCTTTAGCAGGAAACCTCTCTCATCCAGGAGCCTCCGTAGACCTAACTATCTTCTCACTTCACCTAGCAGGTATCTCTTCTATTCTAGGAGCTATTAACTTCATTACAACTATTATTAATATAAAACCCCCCGCAATATCTCAATACCAAACCCCTCTATTTGTCTGATCAGTCCTAATTACAGCAGTGCTACTACTCCTATCCCTGCCCGTACTAGCCGCTGGCATTACAATGCTATTAACAGACCGTAATCTTAACACCACCTTCTTTGATCCTGCAGGAGGGGGAGATCCCATCTTATATCAACACTTATTCTGATTCTTCGGACATCCTGAAGTTTATATCCTTATTTTACCTGGCTTCGGAATAATTTCCCACATTGTAACATACTATTCTGGGAAAAAAGAACCATTCGGATATATAGGCATAGTCTGAGCCATAGTATCAATTGGATTCCTAGGCTTTATTGTATGAGCTCACCATATGTTTACAGTTGGAATAGATGTAGATACCCGAGCCTATTTTACCTCTGCCACTATAATTATTGCAATTCCAACTGGCGTTAAAGTCTTTAGCTGACTCGCCACGCTACACGGAGGAAATATTAAGTGATCACCCGCAATACTCTGAGCCCTAGGCTTTATTTTCCTTTTTACCGTAGGAGGTCTAACCGGTATTGTATTAGCAAACTCATCACTAGATATTGTATTACACGACACATATTACGTCGTAGCTCACTTCCACTATGTCTTATCAATAGGAGCTGTCTTTGCTATTATAGGGGGCTTCATTCACTGATTTCCCCTATTCTCAGGTTATACCCTAGATCAAGTCTGCGCCAAAGCCCACTTTGCTATTATATTTGTAGGTGTAAATTTAACCTTTTTCCCACAACATTTTCTGGGCTTATCAGGAATACCCCGACGCTATTCCGATTACCCTGATGCCTATACCACATGAAATATTGTATCATCTACAGGCTCCTTTATATCCCTGGTAGCAATATTACTAATAATTTATATAATCTGAGAAGCTTTCGCCTCAAAACGTAAAGTATTATCAATTGAACAACCTACCTACAATCTAGAGTGACTGCATGGCTCTCCTCCGCCTTACCATACATTTGATGAACCAACCTTCATCAAAGTTAAATAAAAAAGGAAGGAATCGAACCTCCTGAAACTGGTTTCAAGCCAATCCTATAGCCCCTATAACTTTTTCAATGAGATATTAGAAAAACTATTTCATGGCTTTGTCAAAGCCAAATTATAGGACATATCCTATATATCTTATATGGCCCACCCAGTTCAACTAGGCCTACAAGATGCCACATCCCCTATCATAGAAGAACTAATTGCTTTCCACGATCACGCCTTTATAATTATTTCCCTAATTAGCTTTCTCGTCCTATACGTTTTATTATCAGTACTAACAACAAAGTTAACTAGCACTAACATCACAGATGCTCAAGAGATAGAGACTATTTGAACCATCTTACCCGCAATTATTCTAGTCTTAATTGCTCTTCCATCTCTACGAATTCTATACCTAACAGATGAAATTAATAACCCCTCATTTACTATTAAATCAATTGGTCATCAATGATACTGAACCTATGAATATACAGACTATGGTGGTCTAATCTTTAATTCTTATATACTCCCCCCACTGTTCTTAAACCCGGGGGACCTTCGACTTCTAGAAGTTGATAACCGAGTGGTACTTCCAATTGAGGCTCCTGTCCGTATAATAATTACATCCCAAGACGTCCTACACTCATGAACCATCCCTACACTCGGTCTAAAAACAGATGCAATTCCAGGGCGCCTAAATCAAACCACATTTACTGCCATACGACCAGGTGTCTACTACGGACAATGCTCAGAAATCTGCGGCGCTAATCACAGCTTTATACCAATTGTTGCAGAATTAATTCCACTAAAAATTTTCGAGATAGGTCCCGTATTCACTTTATAAATATACTAAATGCATCTTACCTAATTACCTTTTAAAATATTAGAAAACACTGCATAGCTACTACAGCATTAACCTTTTAAGTTAAAGATGAGAAAACACTTTTCTCTGCAGTGAAATGCCTCAACTAAATACATCTACATGGTTTATTACCATTATAACCATGCTACCTGCACTATATCTTATGATGCAATTAAAATTATTAAATATAAACTACTACTCACCCCCATCACAAAAAAACCTCAATACACAGGCATTTAATAACCCCTGACAACTAAAATGAACGAAAATTTATTTACCCCATTTACAACCCCTACACTCCTAAATCTACACGCTGTAGTACCCATTATTCTATTCCCCGTACTATTATTTCCAACCTCCAAGCACCTTATTAACAACCGACTAATTGCTATTCAACAAAACCTGACTCAACTGATCCTAAAACAAATAATAATAATCCATAACACAAAAGGACGAACTTGATCCTTAATACTAGTATCTCTAATTACTTTTATTGCTACAACCAACCTCCTCGGGCTATTACCTCACACATTTACACCTACCACCCAACTGTCTATGAATTTAGCAATAGCAATCCCTCTATGAGCAGGTACAGTAATTACAGGCCTTCGCTTCAAAACCAAAAGTTCCCTAGCCCATTTTTTGCCGCAAGGCACACCCACACTCCTTATTCCTATACTAGTAATCATTGAAACCATCAGCTTATTTATTCAACCAGTAGCCCTAGCTGTACGCTTAACTGCTAATATTACAGCAGGACATCTACTCATGCATCTAATCGGAAGCGCCGTGCTAGCACTATCAACCATTAACTTTCTTGCAACTTCACTAACCTTCGTACTCCTATTGCTATTAACAATTCTAGAGATTGCAGTTGCCCTGATCCAAGCCTATGTTTTCACACTCTTGGTAAGCCTTTACTTACACGATAATACTTAATGACTCACCAAACTCATCCCTACCATATAGTTAAACCCAGCCCATGACCGCTAACAGGAGCCTTCTCGGCTCTCCTGATAACATCTGGCTTAATTATATGATTCCACTTTCACTCCACAACCCTACTAACATTAGGATTATTAACCAACATACTAACAATATACCAATGATGACGTGATATTGTACGAGAAAGCACTTATCAAGGTCATCATACAGTACCAGTTCAAAAAGGCCTCCGTTACGGGATAGTTTTATTTATTATCTCAGAAGTTTTCTTCTTTGCTGGCTTCTTCTGAGCATTTTACCACTCAAGCCTCGCCCCTACTCCACATCTAGGAGGGCACTGACCACCAACAGGCATCACCCCCCTAAACCCTCTAGAAGTACCCCTTCTAAATACTTCTGTACTACTTGCATCAGGAGTCACAATCACTTGAGCCCACCACAGCTTAATAGAAAATAGCCGAAAACAAATAATCCAGGCACTATTTATTACAATCTTACTAGGCATCTACTTTACCCTCTTACAAGTATCTGAATATTATGAAGCACCCTTTACTATTTCCGATGGCATTTATGGCTCAACATTTTTTGTTGCCACCGGCTTTCACGGACTTCACGTTATTATCGGGTCTACATTTCTTACCGTCTGCCTTATCCGCCAACTATTGTACCACTTTACATCAAACCATCATTTTGGTTTTGAAGCGGCCGCTTGATACTGACACTTTGTAGACGTTGTCTGACTCTTCCTCTACATCTCCATTTACTGATGAGGTTCCTATTCTTTTAGTATAATTAGTACAGCTGACTTCCAATTAGCTAGTTTCGACGATATTCGAAAAAGAATAATAAACCTAGTACTAGCCCTAACAATTAATACCTTCCTGACCCTACTACTAATAATTATTATATTTTGATTACCCCTACTTAATCCCTACGCAGAAAAGGCAAACCCTTACGAATGCGGGTTTGACCCACTAAACTCCGCTCGCATTCCCTTCTCAATAAAATTTTTCTTAATCGCTATTACTTTCCTATTATTCGACTTAGAAATTGCCCTACTATTACCTCTACCATGGGCTCTCCAAACAACAAATCTCCCTGTAATAATCAAATCATCAATAACATTAATCATCATTCTAACCCTTGGTCTGGCATACGAATGAACTCAAAAAGGGCTGGATTGAAACGAATTGGCAAGTAGTTTAAACAAAACAAATGATTTCGACTCATTAGATTATGATAAGCATACTAGCCAAATGCCCATTATCTATATAAACATCATATTAGCATTTCTTATTTCACTCCTAGGCATATTAACCTATCGCTCACATCTAATATCATCTTTGTTATGCCTAGAGGGAATAATACTCTCACTATTTATCATAAGTACCCTCATAGCTTTAAACATACACTTCCCCCTAGCCAATGTTGTACCTATCGCTCTACTAGTATTTGCCGCTTGCGAAGCAGCAGTGGGTCTTGCCTTACTAATCTCAATCTCAAATACATATGGCCTAGATTATATTCACAACCTAAATTTACTCCAATGCTAAAGATAATTCTTCCTACAATCATGCTATTACCAACAACATGATTTTCCAAAAACAGTATATTATGAATTAACCTAACCATACACAGCTTAGTTATTAGCCTTATTCCCCTCATATTTTTTAATCAAACTAGCAGCAACCTCACTAGTTACTCGACTTATTTATCCTCTGACCCATTATCAACACCTCTTCTAATACTAACCGCCTGACTCTTACCCCTCATGATTATAGCAAGTCAGTACCACTTACATAATGAAAGTACTTCACGAAAAAAACTTTATCTCTCCATAATAATTTTTTTACAAATTTTTCTAATTATAACATTTATAGCCACAGAGTTAATCCTATTCTATATTCTATTTGAATCTACCCTCATCCCTACCCTAATTATTATTACCCGATGAGGCAATCAAGCAGAACGCCTCAATGCAAGCACATATTTCCTATTCTATACATTAGCTGGCTCCCTTCCCTTACTAATTATATTAGCATTTACATACAATAATATAGGCTCATTAAACATTGTGCTACTAACACTTACAGCTCAAAAACTAACAATCACCTGATCCCATAATTTAACTTGACTAGCATGCATAATAGCTTTTATAGTAAAAATACCCTTATATGGTCTACACCTATGGCTTCCCAAAGCCCATGTTGAAGCTCCCATTGCAGGATCAATAGTTCTTGCCGCAGTACTTTTAAAGCTAGGCGGCTATGGTATAATGCGATTTACCTCTATCCTTAACCCCTTAACAGAATATATAGCCTACCCCTTCCTCATGTTGTCTCTATGGGGCATAATTATAACAAGCTCAACTTGTTTACGACAAACAGACCTAAAGGCACTTATCGCATATTCCTCCGTAAGTCACATAGCCCTAGTAATTACAGCCTCCCTCATCCAAACCCCTTGAAGCTTTACTGGCGCTATCATCCTTATAATTGCCCATGGCCTTACTTCATCTATACTATTCTGCCTAGCAAATTCAAACTATGAACGAACCCATAGCCGCATCATAATACTCTCTCGAGGACTTCAGACCCTACTTCCACTAATAGCCTTCTGATGGTTTGCAGCAAATCTAACCAATCTGGCCCTACCCCCCACAATTAATTTAATCGGAGAGCTATTAGTAGTAGCAACTTCATTCTCCTGATCACATATTACGATTATACTCACGGGACTAAATATATTAATTACTGCCCTCTATTCTCTACACATGTTCATTACAACACAACGAGGCTTACTCACCTTCCACATTATCAACATAAAACCCTCCTTCACACGAGAAAATATACTAATATTTATACATATTTCCCCAATCATCCTTCTATCCCTCAACCCCAATATTATTATAGGCTTCACCTCCTGTAAATATAATTTAACTAAAATATTAGATTGTGAATCTAAACATAGAAGTTTATTTCTTCTTATTTACCGAGAAAGCTTGCAAGGACTGCTAATCCATGCCCCCGTACTTAACAAAACGGCTATCTCAACTTTTAAAGGATAACAGACATCCGTTGGTCTTAGGAACCAAAGATATTGGTGCAACTCCAAATAAAAGTAATAAATGCACGCCTCCATCGTCATACTAACGCTAACTTACCTAATATTCCCAATTACCATAACTCTCATTAAGCCCAGCAAGAACCACCTGTATCCTAATTACGTAAAAACAACTACAATATTTGCCTTTATCTTCAGCCTCTTTCCCGTAACCCTATATACCCTACTAGACCAGGATGTAATTATCTCAAACTGACATTGAGTAACCATCCAGTCCCTAGAACTGACATTAAGTTTTAAACTAGATTATTTTTCCATAATATTTACCCCAATTGCACTATTTGTCACCTGATGCATTATAGAGTTCTCATTATGATATATAAGTTCAGACCCAAATATCAATCAGTTCTTTAAGTACCTCCTCATCTTTCTCATCACCATATTAATTTTAATTACTGCTAATAATCTCTTCCAACTCTTCATCGGATGAGAGGGTGTTGGAATTATATCCTTTCTACTAATTGGCTGATGACATGCTCGAACAGACGCCAACACAGCAGCCACCCAAGCAATTCTATATAACCGTATTGGTGATATTGGCTTTGTCCTAGCCATAGCATGATTTCTTCTCCACTATAACTCATGAGACCTCCAACAAATATTCATCTTAGACTCCAAACCAAATCTTTTACCACTAATAGGGCTTCTTCTAGCAGCAATAGGAAAATCAGCCCAACTTGGCCTTCACCCCTGACTCCCCTCTGCCATAGAGGGTCCAACCCCAGTTTCAGCTCTACTCCACTCCAGCACTATAGTAGTAGCGGGAGTGTTTTTACTTATTCGCTTCCATCCCTTGATAGAAAATAATATATTAATCCAAAGTCTTATATTATGTCTAGGAGCCATTACCACCCTATTCATAGCAATCTGCGCCCTAACACAAAACGATATCAAAAAAATTGTAGCCTTCTCCACCTCAAGCCAACTAGGATTAATAATAGTCACCATTGGCATCAACCAACCACACCTAGCATTCCTACATATTTGCACTCACGCCTTCTTCAAAGCCCTTTTATTTATTTGCTCTGGTTCTATCATTCACAACTTAAATAACGAACAAGACATTCGAAAAATAGGTGGACTATTTAAAATAATACCCCTCACTTCAACTTCCCTAACCATTGGTAACCTGGCACTTACAGGTATACCTTTTCTTACAGGTTTCTACTCAAAAGACCTTATCATCGAAACCGCAAACACGTCATATACCAATGCCTGAGCCCTATCTACTACTCTTATCGCCACCTCCCTAACAAGCGCCTACAGCACTCGAACCATTATCCTAACACTAACAGGACAACCCCGCTTCTCAACCTCGACTCACATCAATGAAAATAACCCAGCTTTACTAAATCCAATAAAACGCCTAACACTAGGTAGCCTACTCGCGGGATTTCTCATCACCAATAATATTTTCCCCACAACACCACCCCAACCGACCATACCCCTTTACCTAAAACTCCTAGCTCTATGCGTAACCATCCTGGGTTTCCTGATAGCCCTAGACTTAACTCTTATAACCAATAATCTCAAAATAAATATCCCATCACACATATTCAAATTTTCTAACATATTAGGATATTTTCCCACTACGATTCACCGCGCAATCCCCTACCAAAGTCTAGTTATAAGTCAAAACCTAGCCTTCATCTTACTAGACTCAATCTGACTAGAAAAATCAATACCCAAAATAATTTCACACATCCACACCACTACCTCTATTATCATAACCACCCAAAAAGGCATAATCAAACTTTATTTTCTCTCCTTCCTTATTCCCCTTACCCTAATTATATTATTAATAATATAATCTATTACCTCGAGTAATTTCAATAATAACATAGACACCAACAAACAATGTCCAACCAACAACAACTACTAATCAACGACCATAGTCATATAAAGCGCCCGCACCAATAGAATCTTCACGAATTAACCCTGACCCCTCTCCTTCAAAAACCACCCAGCTCCCTATACTATTTAAATTAACTACCACCACTAACTCACCATAATATAAAACTCATAAAACTAGTATCACCTCCATTGCCAACCCAACCAAAAAACCGCCCAACACCTCAAACCCTGAAACCCATGCCTCTGGATACTCCTCAATAGCCATCGCAGTAGTATAACCAAAAACAACTATTATACCTCCCAAATAAATTAAAAACATTATTAAACCCATGTAAGTACCCCCATAATTTAAAATAATTATACAACCAACTACACCGCTAACAATCAATGCCAAACCCCCATAAATAGGAGAAGGTTTAGAAGAAAATCCCACAAACCCCATAACCAATAAGACACTTAACAAAAATAAAATATATGACATCGTTCTTACATGGACTTCAACCATGACTAATGATATGAAAAATCACCGTTGTATTTCAACTACAAAAACACCAATGACCCCCCTACGTAAATCTAACCCAATTATAAAAATTATTAATCACTCCCTCATTGACTTACCTACCCCATCAAACATTTCCACATGATGAAATTTCGGCTCTCTCCTAGCAACTTGCTTAACTTTACAGATCATTACCGGCCTATTCCTAGCAATACACTATTCACCAGACACTTCCTCTGCCTTCTCCTCAATCGCACACATTACCCGAGACGTAAATTACGGCTGAATTATCCGCTATCTCCACGCCAATGGCGCCTCTATATTCTTTATCTGCCTATTCCTGCATGTAGGCCGAGGCCTGTACTATGGCTCATTCCTTCTCATTGAAACATGAAATATCGGCATTGCACTCTTACTCATAACTATGGCAACAGCCTTCATAGGCTATGTACTTCCATGAGGACAAATATCATTTTGAGGCGCCACAGTTATCACAAACTTATTATCTGCAATCCCATATATCGGAACAAATCTCGTCCAATGAGTCTGAGGTGGTTACTCCATTGATAACCCAACCCTCACACGATTTTTTACCCTCCACTTTACCCTACCCTTCGTTATTGCCACTCTAACAGCTCTCCACCTGCTCTTCCTACACGAAACAGGATCAAACAACCCCTGCGGAATCTCCTCCAACTCCGACAAAATCCCCTTCCACCCCTACTATACAATTAAAGATATTCTAGGTCTGATTTTCCTTATCCTTACTCTAACAACTCTAGTACTATTTTCACCTGACCTTTTAAGTGACCCAGACAACTACACCCCAGCTAACCCACTAAACACCCCACCACATATCAAGCCAGAATGATACTTCCTATTTGCATACGCAATTCTACGATCCGTCCCTAACAAATTAGGAGGTGTACTGGCCCTCCTCCTATCCATTCTTATCCTAGCAATTATACCCATACTTCATAAATCTAAACAACAAAGCATAGCATTCCGCCCACTCAGCCAATTTCTACTATGATTCCTAGTTACAATTCTACTAACCCTAACCTGAATCGGAAGCCAACCAGTAAGCCAACCCTTTATTATAATTGGACAAGTAGCATCCACGATATATTTTACCACAATTTTAATCCTAATACCACTAGCCTCTCTAATTGAAAATAAACTCCTTAAATGAACCTGCCCCCGTAGTATAAATCAATACACCAGTCTTGTAAACTGGAAACGGACACCCTTCCCTGGGGCAACTCAGAAAGAAAGTACTCAACTCCACCTCCAATACCCAAAACTGGCATTCTATTTAAACTACTTTCTGTATTCTAGGGGGTACGGTCCTTAAAACAATTTAGTATAATTTAATTTCATATGCCCTTATGTAATTCGTGCATTACTGCTAGTCCCCATGGATATTATATAGTACTATAAATGCTTAACCGTCCATAGAACATAAAATTACATACTTGCTAGAAATTTTCATCAACATGCTTACAAGCAAGAACCCTCTTCGAACAAATCAACTGTGATACATGCCAATCAAGTATCCAAGACATTACTACTGCCCACTAGAATATCAACTAACCTGATGCTTTCGTTAACGTACATAGTACATTCTATTATTGATTGGACATAAGACATTACAGTCGAGCATACCCAATTCAATCCCTGTCAACACGGATATTCCTGTCACATGGGTGTCCCTTGATCACCATCCTCCGTGAAATCAATATCCCGCACAAGAGTGCTACTCTCCTCGCACCGGGCCCATAATTCGTGGGGGTAGCTACAAATGGCATCTAAGGGACATCTGGTTCTTACCTCAGGGCCATGTCATCAAGATCGCCCACACGTTCCCCTTAAATAAGACATCTCGATGGATCACGGGTCTATCACCCTATTAACCAGTCACGGGAGCTCTCCATGCATTTGGTATCTTTTATCTCTGGTCTGCACGCGACCCCATTGCAGAATGCTGGTCTCGCCACAATCAATCCCGCAGCGCCTGTCTTTGATTCCTAGTCCATGCCATTATTAATCGCACCTACGTTCAATATTCTAGCCCCACATAGACCTAAGCAAGGTGTTATTTAATTCATGCTTGTAAGACATATAAATAATTAACCACACGCTCACACCAATCCAAACCACAGCAAACTACTCACAAACCCCCCCTCCCCCAACTCCGACCACTACCCACATAATTTGCCTTTGCCAAACCCCAAAAACAAAAGCTTGCTACCTAGCCGAAGTCTTACTTTTTATCTTTTAGGTTTACACACCTAAACTATCACTTTCTCAACTAATAAAAAATTAATTCTTTCCCCCCCCCACCCTCCTCCCCACAAACCCCAAAGATAACATCTACAATATATAGTACTCC